AATATGACACCCGATTTGTCAAAGGGATTGGATTGGTGACTTACCCATTCAGTGACTTTGGCACTGGACGTTCCAAAAACGGGTACTATCGGATCGGGTGAATTAGAGAATAGACAGAGGTCCGTTGGCATTTCAGCCTTTCTTCTCCTTTCAGGGCCTATCCGAAAGAGAATCCAGTACCTCTTGGTCCTGAATATCAGAATAGGACGAACGAACCGGCCTCCGCGGATATCTTTGCTTCGGAACAAAACCCTGCAATCAAATAGATTGTCCCAAGGGCGCCATATTCTAGGAGCCCAAGTTATGCTATTGAAAATTCGTTCCTCTAGCAGTTCCGGTTTGACCATTCCGTTCCCTTTTTCAAACTCCACTTCTTTTCATATAGCAATCCCTGATCAAAGAGAGAACAATATCCATTTCAAAACATTTCTAACGGATTCCTTGGTTCGGACCGACGAAGTAATGGCACTCGATTATTATCAACCTGACTGCAATCTTTTTCTGTCGGTAAGGATTGCACCAGAGCACCTTCTACTTCTAATAGGCCATGAACTATAGATAGAGAAGAATCATTCTGAGCGAGTCCATAAGAAGCGACCCACTTTTTTTCATCGGTTCCGGGGGAAGACCAAAGATCTTGCGCGACCGGTCCGCCATAAAAACTCAAAAGAGAAAGAAGTCTCGTTAATCTCTTCATGCTCGTTCCAAGTTCGAAGTACCCTTTGGCCAAAGAAAAACCCGCTTCCTGACACGATTGCCTCTTTATCTTTATATAGATAGATTCTATGGGGTTATTACTTAGAAGTCTATTTTGTACAAGAGCCCCTCCTATCTGATAGAAAAGGGTCCCATGATCCCGAGCCGGTCTTACCTTGGCTCGCAAACCCCAAGTTTGTCTATGAAGAGCCAATCTAATTGTATTAGTTTCTATAATGGATTTCTTATGTGGAATACTAATGGATAGGGCCTCGTTGCTAAGTGCTACAAGATCTAGTGCACTGGAACTCGTGGTTATGGACCCGAATCCTTTAGTATGGAACATTGTCTTTTCCAAGTAAAAACCCCTAGTATATGAAAGAATGAAAAGGTGCTTTCGTTCTTGTGGAATAAGAAGCCCTCGTACCTTAATGAAAGGAAAATAGGAATTTTTCGTTAGGTATTTGACCAAATAGGATCGTCCAGTTCCTATAGAACCTATCACTAAAATACCCGATAGGGCTAAGCGGAACGAAAAGGGTTTTCCATGAGATGGTAAATGAAAACGATTAGCCCCACACGAGGTTTGGGAATAAGTGATTGTCTGATAATGAGCAAGGAATATACGTCTTTCTGCTAAAGAGGATCTATTAAACTCATAATTCATTAGATCCTTGTTATCAATGTCAACTAGGTATCATAAGTAAATGGATCCCGGTTGTTCAATCCTTTGATAACCAAGGTCATTCTTTGCTAAAGAGAAATGATCACTATGAGTCAGACTCAATAGAATTGGATCCATTCCAAATAGCGAGAATTAGGATTCTTGATCCCTCTCAATCTCTCTTTCAATTCGAGGATCCAGAGAGGTGTTTTCATAGTCATCTCCGAATATTTGCCATCTCCGAATATTTTCGATTTCATTTTTCTATGATATGTCTTTCTATATGAAAATTGGTTATTTACGATGTACGATGATCCCTGTTAAGCATCCATGGCTGAATGGTTAAAGCGCCCAACTCATAATTGGTAAATTTGCGGGTTCAATTCCTGCTGGATGCACGCGAACGGGAACGTTCCATAAGTCTATTGGAACTGGCTCTCTATCCATGGAATCTCATCCATCATCCATACATAACGAATTGGTATGGTATATTCATACCATAACATAAGAACAATAAGAACTCGAATTCTTATCGATACTGGAACTCAGAGCATAGGAGGGAAAGTCGATTTATGGATGGAATCAAATACGCAGTATTTACAGAAAAAAGTCTTCGTTTATTGGGAAAGAATCAATATACTTTTAATGTCGAATCGGGATTCACTAAGACAGAAATAAAGCATTGGGTCGAACTCTTCTTTGGTGTTAAGGTAGTAGCTGTGAATAGCCATCGACTACCCGGAAAGGGTAGAAGAATGGGACCTATTCTGGGACATACAATGCATTACAGACGTATGATCATTACCCTTCAACCGGGTTATTCTATTCCACTTCTAGATAGAGAAAAAAACTAAAGGAGAATACTTAATAATACGGCGAAACATTTATACAAAACACCTATCCCGAGCACACGCAAGGGAACCGTAGACAGGCAAGTGAAATCCAATCCACGAAATAATTTGATCCATGGACGGCACCGTTGTGGTAAAGGTCGTAATTCCAGAGGAATCATTACCGCAAGGCATAGAGGGGGAGGTCATAAGCGCCTATACCGTAAAATCGATTTTCGACGGAATCAAAAAGACATATCTGGTAGAATCGTAACCATAGAATACGACCCTAATCGAAATGCATACATTTGTCTCATACACTATGGGGATGGTGAGAAGAGATATATTTTACATCCCAGAGGGGCTATAATTGGAGATACTATTGTTTCTGGTACAAAAGTTCCTATATCAATGGGAAATGCCCTACCTTTGAGTGCGGTTTGAACTATTGATTTACGTAATTGGAAGTAACCAATTAGGTTTACGACGAAACCTAGAAATCGATCACTGATCCAATTTGACTACCTCTACGGGATAGACCTCAACAGAAAACTGTTGAGTAACGGCAGCAAGTGATTGAGTTCAGTAGTTCCTCATAGAAAATTATTGACTCTAGAGATATGGTAATATGGAGAAGACAAAATTGTTTGAAGCACGCACAGAACCGGAAGCGCCCCTTGTTTCAAAGAGAGGAGGACGGGTTATTCACATTTAATTTGATGGTCAGAGGCGAATTGAAAGCTAAGCAGTGGTAATTAAGACCCCCCGGGGAAAATAGGGATGTCTCCTACGTTACCCATAATATGTGGAAGTATCGACGTAATTTCATAGAGTCATTCGATCTGAATGCTACATGAAGAACATAAGCCAGATGACGGAACGCGGAGACCTAGGATGTAGAAGATCATAACATGAGCGATTCGGCAGATTTGGATTCCTTTCCTATATATCCACTCATGTGGTACTTCATCATACGATTCATATAAGATCCATCTGTCTAGAGATCATCATATACATCTAGAAAGCTGTATGCTTTGGAAGAAGCTTGTACAGTTTGGGAAGGGGTTTTTTGAGAGAAAAGAAGAATCTACTTCAACCGATATGCCCTTAGGCACGGCCATACATAACATAGAAATCACACGTGGAAGGGGTGGGCAATTAGCTAGAGCAGCAGGTGCTGTAGCGAAACTGATTGCAAAAGAGGGTAAATCGGCCACTTTAAGATTACCATCTGGGGAGGTCCGTTTGGTATCCCAAAATTGCTTAGCAACAGTCGGACAAGTGGGTAATGTTGGGGTGAACCAAAAAAGTTTGGGTAGAGCCGGATCTAAGTGTTGGCTAGGTAAACGCCCCGTAGTAAGAGGGGTAGTTATGAACCCTGTGGACCACCCCCATGGGGGCGGTGAAGGGAAAGCCCCCATTGGTAGAAAAAAACCCACAACCCCTTGGGGTTATCCTGCGCTTGGAAGAAGAACTAGGAAAAGGAAAAAATATAGTGATAGTTTTATTCTTCGTCGCCGTAAGTAAATACGTAACTAGGAATATGGAAAATTGCATTTTTGGAATTTGCAATAATGCGATGGGCGAACGACGGGAATTGAACCCGCGCATGGTGGATTCACAATCCACTGCCTTGATCCACTTGGCTACATCCGCCCCTTATCCAGCTAAAGGATTTTTCTCTTTTTTCCATTCATCATTATTCTATTTATTCTGACCTCCATACTTCGATCGAGATATTGGACATAGAATGCCACTCTTTAAAATGGAAAAAAGGAGTAATCAGCTGTGACACGAAAAAAAACGAATCCTTTTGTAGCTCATCATTTATTGGCAAAAATTGAAAAGGTCAATATGAAGGAGGAGAAAGAAACAATAGTAACGTGGTCCCGGGCATCTAGCATTCTACCCGCAATGGTTGGCCATACAATCGCGATTCATAATGGAAAGGAACATATACCTATTTACATAACAAATCCTATGGTAGGTCGCAAATTGGGGGAATTCGTGCCTACTCGGCATTTCACGAGTTATGAAAGTGCAAGAAAAGATACTAAATCTCGTCGTTAACTGAATTCAGAATAGAAAGATTCAAAATAAAAAAAAAACAAAGGTAGGCGGGGAATAACCCGGGGAATAACCTTATTTATGACAAGTTTCAAACTGGTAAAGTATACCCCTAGGATAAAGAAGAAGAAGAGTGGGCTAAGGAAACTCGCAAGGAAAGTTCCAACCGATCGTCTACTTAAGTTCGAACGGGTTTTCAAAGCACAAAAACGCATCCATATGTCTGTTTTCAAAGCACAAAGAGTTCTTGATGAGATTCGCTGGCGTTACTACGAGGAAACTGTTATGATACTGAACCTCATGCCTTATCGAGCATCTTATCCCATCCTAAAGTTGGTTTATTCGGCAGCAGCAAATGCTACTCATTATAGGGATTTCGACAAAGCGAATTTATTCATCACTAAAGCCGAAGTCAGTAGGAGTACTATCATGAAAAAATTAAGACCTCGAGCTCGAGGACGTAGTTGTCCCATAAAAAAAACCATGTGTCATATAACAATTGTACTAAATATAGTAAAGAAATCTAAATAATCTTTAGATCCATCTTAGATTTCGATTCCCAGTAAAAAAAAAATAGAATAGAAAAATATGGGACAAAAAATAAATCCACTCGGTTTCAGACTTGGTACAACCCAAAATCACCATTCCTTTTGGTTCGCACAACCAAAAAATTATTCTGAAGGTCTACAGGAAGATAAAAAAATACGGAATTGTATCAAGAACTATATACAAAAGAATAGGAAAAAAGGCTCAAATAGAAAAATAGAATCAGACTCAAGTTCCGAAGTAATTACACATAATAGAAAAATGGACTCAGGCTCAAGTTCTGAAGTAATTACACGTATAGAAATTCAAAAAGAAATCGATACGATCCACGTCATAATCCATATTGGATTCCCCAATTTATTAAAGAAAAAAGGAGCAATCGAAGAATTAGAGAAAGATCTACAAAAGGAAGTTAATTCTGTAAACCAGAGACTTAATATTGCTATTGAAAAAGTTAAAGAACCTTATAGACAACCTAACATTCTTGCAGAATATATAGCTTTCCAATTAAAAAATAGAGTTTCATTCCGAAAGGCAATGAAAAAAGCCATTGAATTAACTAAAAAAGCAGATATAAGGGGGGTAAAAGTAAAAATTGCAGGTCGTCTCGCAGGGAAAGAAATTGCACGTGCCGAATGCATCAAAAAGGGTAGACTTCCCCTCCAAACAATTCGCGCTAAAATTGATTATTGCTGCTATCCAATTCGAACTATCTATGGAGTATTAGGTGTAAAAATTTGGATATTCGTAGACGAAGAATAACTAGCCTTGTCTTCCCATTCTGTTCAGTGATAGAATAAAAAATGACAAGAGCCTTATTTTTCCTGAAATCCCTGAAAAAAAAGAAGAAATTCTACCTCTTTCTATAAGATTTAATGAAAATTGATAAATCTTTTAATATAATTGCTATGCTTAGTGTGTGACTCGTTAGTTTTTTCTTTAGAGTCAAAAATGGAGATTCAAAAAAAATTGACTGAACCCTACTATAAATAGAAAAAGAAAAAACTTAGTAATTATAGAAAATTAACTAATAACCAACCTATTGCTTCGTATTGTCGAGATCCTAACTAAGAAACAGTCACTATATGAATAAATACATCTATCATAAATGAGTAGATCTATCATATAGTTGTAGCAACTGCAATTTTTTCTCTAAAAAAGAAAACGGATTCTAGGTTGTGAAGCAAAACTAAAGGGATGTGGATAAAAGGAGGGATGATAGAAAGAAGGAAGAAGAATAAGAAAGATATAGGATTCCAATATGTATGGTCTATGAGTTACATCATAAAAGGCAATGTGATAAAGCATCAATATAATAAAAATAACAGAGAATTCGAAATCGTAACTTGAAACAAAAAATAGAAATTTTAAGCAATAATAAAATAAAGAGCGGCCCGGGTTAATAAAACTGAGAAAATTGACTCGGAAAGAAATTTTTGGAAAGCTCCATTGTGGGATTCAGACCTAACCATTAAAGGAGAAGTAGTGGGAACGACAGAACCTATGACTGCATAGGATTTTATTGAAAAGAATCCTAAGACTTCATTGGGTGGGATGGCGGAACAAACCAAAAAAATTGCCTTATTTGGTAAGGTTATAAATTAACAAATAAGACAGGAAAGAGTAAATATTCGCCCGCGAAATCTTTATTGAATTAGAATACTTTCCCGCGATTCAATAAGAGTCGAAATAAGGAGATTTTTTTTTAAGAAAGATTACATTATCTATAAATATAGAATATAGATAAATAGACACACACATCTAGATATATTCTAGATCTTCTTTCTTGACTATATATTTTTCTATTTTAACAAATTCAATATTAAAAAAACCCTAACTTTTTCTATTATCTATTAATGTGCATCTATCCATAATATTCCAAAATATTATGGAATTAGAGAAATTTGCACGCTTTCTCATTTCATTCGCGAGGAGCTGGATGAGAAGAAACTCTCATGTCCAGTTTTGCAGTAGAGATGGAACTAAGAAAGAACCATCGACTATAACCCCAAAAGAACCAGATTTCGTAAACAACATAGAGGAAGAATGAAGGGAAAATCCTGCCGAGGCAATCGTATTTGTTTTGGTAGATATGCTCTGCAAGCACTTGAACCCGCTTGGATCACGTCGAGACAGATAGAAGCAGGACGAAGAGCAATGACACGATATGCACGTCGTGGTGGAAAAATATGGGTACGTATATTTCCCGACAAACCGGTTACACTAAGACCCACGGAAACACGTATGGGCTCAGGAAAGGGATCCCCCGAATATTGGGTAGCCGTTGTTAAACCAGGTCGAATACTTTATGAAATGGGCGGAGTATCTGAAACTGTAGCTAGAGCAGCTATCTCCATAGCTGCCAGTAAAATGCCCATACGAAGTCAATTTCTTCGATTAGAGATATAGCATCCCAAAAAAGGAGTATTGAAGATAAAAAAAACCTGGTTTTTTTTTCTGGAAAGACAATATTTCTTTCATCCTTTTGCATAGAAATAACAAATTGAAATCAAAATAATATGATTCAACCTCAGACCCTTTTAAATGTAGCAGATAACAGTGGAGCTCGAAAATTGATGTGTATTCGAGTCATAGGAGCTGCTAGTAATCAGCGATATGCTCGTATTGGTGATGTTATTGTTGCTGTAATCAAAGACGCAGTGCCCCAAATGCCTCTAGAAAGATCCGAAGTAATTCGAGCTGTAATTGTACGTACATGTAAAGAGTTCAAATGCGAAGACGGTATAATAATACGCTATGATGACAATGCAGCGGTTATCATTGATCAAAAAGGAAATCCAAAAGGAACTCGAGTTTTTGGCGCGATCGCCGAGGAATTGAGAGAATTGAATTTTACTAAAATAGTTTCATTAGCTCCTGAAGTATTATAAATACTAGTAGGCGAGATATAGATCAAAGAAAAAATTAGTAGATTATGTCTCACGTATATGCTTTAAAATCCAAAAGTAAAAGAAAAAAAAAGAAAACATGTTGATTATAGAAAAATTAGGAGGAACCTAAAATTAGAGTCTTATGGGCAAGGACACTATTGCTGATTTACTAACCTCTATAAGAAACGCGGACATGAATAAAAAAGGAACAGTTCGAGTAGTATCTACAAATATTACCGAAAACATTGTTAAAATACTTCTACGAGAGGGTTTTATTGAAAGTGTTCGGAAACATCAGGAAAGTAACAGATATTTCTTGGTTTCAACTTTGCGACATCAAAAGAGAAAGACTAGAAAAGGAATATATAGAACTAGAACCTTTTTAAAGCGTATCAGCCGACCCGGCTTACGAATTTATGCCAACTATCAAGGAATTCCTAAAGTTTTGGGCGGAATGGGAATTGCTATTCTTTCTACTTCTCGAGGTATAATGACAGATCGAGAAGCTCGACTAAACAGAATTGGGGGAGAAGTCTTATGTTATATATGGTAATCGCCCCTCCTATAGTACTCAAATTCTATCTCGAACTTCCTATTTTTCAAATAAAAAAAAACGTTGTATTTTTATTTGAAAATCAAAATAGAAAAATAGGAGAAAAAAAATATGACAGAAAAAAAAAATAGCAGAGAAAAAAAAAACCCGAGAGAAGCAAAAGTCACTTTCGAAGGTTTAGTTACGGAAGCCCTACCCAACGGAATGTTCCGCGTTCGCCTAGAGAATGACACCATCATCCTGGGCTATATTTCAGGAAAGATCCGGTCTAGTTCTATACGAATACTGATGGGGGATAGGGTCAAAATTGAAGTAAGTCGTTATGATTCAAGCAAAGGACGTATAATTTATAGACTTCCCCATAAGGATTCGAAGCGTACCGAAGACTCGAAGGATACCGAAGATTTGAAGGATACCAAAGATTCAAAGGATTAGGTTTTTCTTTTTTCTAGGGTAATAAATTCAAAGTTCCAAAATTCAAGCGAAGAGACTTATTTTTTCCCAAAGATTAGATTCATAGTTTAAGAAAGGAATAAGGAAATATGAAAATAAGAGCTTCCGTTCGTAAAATTTGTACAAAATGTCGACTGATTCGTAGGCGTGGACGAATTAGAGTCATTTGTTCCAATCCGAAGCATAAACAAAGGCAGGGGTAATCTTTCGAAAAAGAACTTTACTTTCTAAAAAGTAAAAAAAGTACCCGCGGAAACGTCCAAATTCCAAATAAAATAATTAATAATTAAAGTAAAGGATATATTTTACCCTGAAACGGATATCTTTGTATCTTTTTTTCTTTTTGTTATTTCTAACTCATATTTATGAGATAATAAAATATGACAAAAGCTATACCAAAAATTGGTTCACGTAGGAGAGTGCGTATTGGTTTGCGTAGGAATGCGCGTTTTAGTTTACGGAAAAGTGCACGTAGAATAACAAAAGGAGTTATTCATGTTCAAGCTAGTTTCAACAATACCATTATAACTGTTACAGACCCGCAAGGTCGGGTGGTTTTCTGGTCCTCCGCGGGTACTTGTGGATTCAAAAGCTCAAGAAAAGCATCACCCTATGCTGGTCAAAGAACAGCAGTAGATGCTATTCGTACAGTGGGTTTGCAACGAGCAGAAGTTATGGTAAAGGGTGCTGGTAGTGGAAGAGATGCCGCATTACGAGCCATTGCTAAAAGTGGTGTACGATTAAGTTGTATACGCGATGTAACACCTATGCCGCATAATGGATGTCGACCTCCTAAAAAAAGACGTCTGTAAAAGAATTAAAACGCTTTCAAGAGAAATAAACGATTCAATGATCAAATAATAATACTAGTCTATTATGGTTCGAGAGGAGGTAGCAGGATCCACTCAAACACTACAGTGGAAGTGTGTTGAATCAAGAGTAGATAGTAAGCGTCTTTATTATGGTCGTTTCATTTTGTCCCCGCTTAGAAAAGGTCAAGCGGATACCGTCGGTATTGCCTTGCGAAGAGCTTTACTTGGAGAAATAGAAGGAACATGTATCACACGTGCAAAATTTGGGAGCGTGCCACACGAATATTCTACAATAGCTGGTATTGAAGAATCCGTACAAGAAATTTTACTAAATTTGAAAGAAATTGTATTGAGAAGTAATCTCTATGGAGTTAGAGACGCATCAATTTGCGTCAAAGGTCCTAGATACATAACTGCTCAAGATATCATCTTACCACCTTCCGTAGAGATCGTTGATACGGCACAACCTATAGCTAACTTGACAGAGCCCATTGATTTCTGTATTGAGTTACAGATCAAGAGAGATCGCGGATATCACACGGAACTCAGAAAGAACTCTCAAGATGGAAGTTATCCCATAGATGCTGTATCCATGCCTGTTCGAAATGTGAATTATAGTATTTTTTCTTGTGGGAATGGAAATGAAAAACACGAGATACTTTTTCTAGAAATATGGACGAATGGAAGTTTAACCCCTAAGGAAGCGCTTTATGAGGCTTCTCGTAATTTGATTGATTTATTTCTTCCTTTTCTACACGCGGAGGAAGAGGGCACTAGTTTCGAAGAAAATAAAAACAGGTTTACTCCACCCCTTTTAACCTTTCAAAAAAGATTAACTAATCTAAAGAAAAACAAAAAAGGAATTCCATTGAATTGTATTTTTATTGATCAATTAGAATTGCCTTCTAGAACGTATAATTGTCTCAAAAGGGCCAATATACATACACTATTGGACCTTTTGAGTAAGACTGAAGAAGATCTTATGAGAATTGACAGTTTTCGTATGGAAGATGGAAAACAGATATGGGACACTCTAGAGAAGCATCTCCCAATCGATTTACCTAAGAATAAGTTCTCGTTTTAAATCCATTGCAATTTTTTCCTCTTCTTCTTTTTCGAGTTAGAATAAAAAGAAAAAAGAAAACAATTTTGCATCTTTGGCACAATCTATATTTTCGCGAAATGGATCATAATAAAATGGATTTTAGGTATCTAGGGAAGATTCACTTGGAAGTAACTATTTCCTAGATACCTATGCACGGTACTTCACGGTTGAATGAATCAACCTGAAAAATCCCTAAAAAAGACCTAAAGTTAAGGATTTTTCAATGGGTAATGTTGCTCCAATACCTAACCAAAGAGCTACTGCAGTACCGATTAAAAAAACGGTCGTAGCTACTGGGCGACGAAATGGATTTTGGAATTTATTGACATTCTCTAGAAAGGGTACTGTCAATAAGCCCGTTGGCACAGAAACCATTAAGAGAACGCCCAATAACTTATTGGGTACTGTACGGAGTATTTGAAAGACGGGAAAGAAGTACCACTCGGGTAATATTTCCAGAGGAGTTGCAAACGGATCCGCCGGTTCACCAATCATTGACGGCTCGAGAACCGCTAAACCTACATTACATGCAATAGTACCTAGAATTACTACTGGAAAAATATATAAAAGATCGTTGGGCCAGGCGGGTTCCCCGTAATAATTATGTCCCATCCCTTTAGCTAATTTTGCTCTTAATACAGGATCATTTAAGTCAGGTTTCTTTGTTATTGGGATAGGTGAATTCTTTAGGATCCATCCCCCAAAGGAACCGGACATGAGAATTTTTCATCATCCGGCTCGAGCAAGAATGAAAGAAAAAAGACCGTGGAAGATCCATAATAGAATAAGGTATATAATGACTCAATGACTCTAGGTAAGAAAAGCTTTATCAGATTCTCTTTTCCGAAGTTGCACCTACAACTACTTATTTTATTTTATTGAAAAGAATCTTATTCTTATGGGTAAATGCTCAATATCCAAGTTGGCTTGCAAATTTGATCATGATCAATTGCTTTGTGGATTGTCTCATGTCTCTTGATTAGTTGGTGTTTATCCCCTCAATATCGCAAGTTTCTTACGTCCAAACAAAGTATTTACTTGTTACTAATAAAAAATCAAAAAGTCTAGCCTACGTTCTTCTTTAGATACCTTCTTTTACTCCGATAGTATTGCGGATCGCAATCGATGCAAAGAAAATGAATGCATTTCCATACTATAATAAAAAAAGTAAGTGTAATAAATAGAGAATTGGATCATGTCACATGACTTATTCTATTTCTACTCTATGGGATCTTACGGAGCCTGTTCATGGATGACATGGTTGGGGTATGATCATAGAAAATATTCTCCTTAAGTGAACCAGCCTATCCTTCCTAGATAGGGGACTTACGTGTTGATTGGATGCGGAGACACCTTTGGTTGTGAATTCTAATGTGGCAGATCCAATTCTTTATCTGCATGGCCAAATCAATAATTCAAGTCACACACTCCCATAATCCGCCTTATTTTCTTTCATAAAATGAACTTCAACTATTTGTATCAAAATACTTCGGAGTTGAAGAAAAGTATCCAAATGACATGTCTTATTTTACAATAACCCATGTTTGTAGCAATGAAATACCACAACCTACCCGATATGATATATGAAAATTAGAATTATCTTTCTCTATGATATGGCTTCCCTATAAAGGACCCGAAATACCTTGCTTACGTATCATTGAAAAGTGCATTAACATAAATACGGCAGTAAGCAGAGGCAGTACAAAGGTATGTAAACTATAAAAACGAGTCAAAGTGGATTGGCCCACACTAGCACTTCCACGTAATAACTCCACTAAAGGCGATCCTATTACCGGAATCGCTTCAGGTACACCTGTCACAATTTTGACTGCCCAATAACCAATTTGATCCCAAGGCAAAGAATAACCAGTTACACCAAACGATGCAGTCAATACACCCAAAACCACACCTGTCACCCAAGTTAATTCGCGGGGTTTTTTAAATCCACCTGTGAGATACACACGAAATACGTGCAGGATCATCATTAGAACCATCATACTTGCTGACCATCGATGAACTGATCGGATTAACCAACCAAAGTTGGCCTCGGTCATTATGTATTGAACCGAGGAAAAAGCCTCTGTAACGGTTGGGCGGTAGTAAAAAGTCATAGCAAAACCGGTAGCGACTTGTACTAGAAAACAAGTAAGTGTAATTCCCCCTAAACAATAAAATATGTTGACATGAGGAGGAACATATTTACTAGTTATATCATCTGCAATTGCCTGAATCTCAAGACGTTCCTCAAACCAATCATATACTTTATTGAGATAGGTAACTAACCCGAGTCCCCCTCCGAGAACCATATATGAAAATTTCATCTCGTACGGCTCAAGCAGAAACACACAAATTTTCAACGGATATTAGAAAAAAAAAAGGTTCAAAACTTCATCAGCCACTGGATTGGGTCGATTTGCCTTGAAGATATGAAATAAGAAAAATCCAGAACTTATTCTTTGTGATGATAATGCCAAAAAATCTCAAGTTGGCTCATCTGTCTTTCTTTCTTTCCCTTATGTTGGTCATTAGAGGCTTCTTGACTTTTCTCTTCCCTATTTTGGATTTCTTTTTTTTTTTTTTTGCGTAATGCAGATTTACTCTTGTTTTACTAGTAAATAAATAAAGCAAAAATTCTAGTAGTTTTCTGATAGAAATTATCTTGTTGCGATCCTATGAATCAGTTCAATTAAAACCTTAGATTCATACTAGAGCCACGATGATTGAGTCTCAAGCTAACCAAAAGGCAAGGGTTCTTCGAATAAGAACCGCTTGATGATCATTTATTGAATCCGTGTAATAACTCGACAAAATCGAGAGAAAAAAAAGTTGTCTTTTGGGCAAACAAAATTGGAAGGAAGAAAATTTCTTTTTTTATTAAAAACTACTTGAATTTTTTTCAGTCTGGTTGCGAGGTCTGAATAGTGAGTATGAATCATAGTTCCATTTTTTTTCTTGATCCACTCTATCTATTTCGTGTTCCAGATACTAGAATAAAAAATATCCGACGAATTAGAATCATCTTGATAGAGATAACAGGCCCTTTCTATGTATTATCAATAGGATCCATTCTAACAAGTCACACACTCATATTCCAGAGATACCAAAACAAAAAAATTCCACGGTCGAACTACCAGAATGTCTAGAAATGTATAGCTTAAAGTAGAAAGGCTTTTTTGGATGGAAAAACAATGACTTCGTAGTTTTAGTTAGTAGAAACCTAATTCATTAAAATTCCGTCCAGTAAAACAGAAGAATTATAAATTTCTAAAATGATAGATAGGAATATCGCGAATAAAGCCATTGCGACCCCCATAAAAGGAGTAGTCCCCCAACCCGGAGCTACTTTCCCATATTCCGAATTCAAGGGTTTCAATAAACTACCTACGCGAGTTCGTCTTGGCCCAGGTCTAGAACTATCTTCAACGGTTTGTGTAGCCATAAATTCTATTTAATCATTGGTGTTGACTTTGTATACTATTCCGTTGTAGTTGTAAATACAAGATCTTTTCGTAGATCCATTGTAATCTTGAAATTCTATAAAAATGGAAACAGCAACTTTAGTCGCCATCTCCATATCTGGTTTACTTGTAAGCTTTACTGGGTATGCCTTATATACCGCGTTTGGGCAACCCTCTCAACAATTAAGAGATCCATTCGAAGAACACGGGGACTAATTGAAGTAAGAAGTCTCCCCATCTGGGAGACTTCTTACTTCAATGAAATTATTTCATTTTTTTAGTCGGAACCTTAGGTGGTTCTCGGAAGAAGATAGCGAAAAAAATTATCCCTAAAGTCGAAACTAAAAGGAACGTATAAACCAATGCTTCCATAGATTCGATCGTGGTTTATTTACAATTATAACTTCCACACCTATTCATTTGTCATTTGGGATCTTTTCCCATATAAAGATAAAGAAAGAAAAAGAGTCAAAGAAAGGATGGTAGATGTTTCCCATGTCAAATCAAAAAAGAGAGATGAAAGATACCATAGCAATGTGGTATCAGACTGCTTGTCTCCTTGTAGTTGGATCTCCAACTTTTTGGAATGTTCCAAATTCCACTTGAGCATCCAAGTCTGGATCAATACCAGCAAAAACATCTCGGAACAAGGTTCTAGCACCATGCCAAATGTGTCCGAAAAAGAAGAGCAAAGCAAAGGTAGCATGACCAAAAGTGAACCAACCCCTTGGACTGCTGCGAAAAACACCATCCGATTTCAAAGTAGCCCGATCTAATTCAAAAATTTCCCCTAATTGGGAACGCCTCGCATATTTTTTTACAGTAGCAGGATCAGAATAACTTACTCCATTAAGTTCGCCACCATAGAACTCCACCGTTACACCTACTTGTTCAACACTATATTTGGATTCTGCTCTTCTAAAAGGAACGTCCGCTCTCACAATTCCCTCTTCATCTACCAAAACAACCGGAAATGTTTCAAAAAAAGTAGGCATACGGCGTACAAAAAGCTCGCGTCCTTCTTTATCTCTAAAGACGGGATGTCCTAACCATCCAACAGCTATTCCATCCCCGTTGTCCATTGAGCCTGCTCTGAATAATCCCCCCTTTGCCGGATTATTACCAATATAATCATAAAAGGCTAATTTTTCGGGAATTTTAGACCAAGCTTCTGATAAACTAAGATTTTCGGCTAACCCATCGCTAACTCTTCGATATATTTCTTGCTGAAAGTATCCCTGATCCCACTGATAACGAGTAGGCCCAAATAATTCGATTGGGGTAGTTGCTGACCCATACCACATAGTTCCGGCAACTATGAAAGCTGCAAAAAAAACAGCAGCGATACTACTGGAAAGTACAGTTTCAATATTGCCCATACGTAATCCTTTGTATAGACGTTGAGGCGGACGGACACTAAGATGGAATAGGCCCGCTAATATGCCCAATGTACCCGCAGCAATATGATGAGAAGCTATTCCCCCCGGAACAAAAGGATCAAAACCTTCTACACCCCACGCTGGATTTACAGCTTGTACTTTTCCAGTTAGTCCATAAGGATCGGACACCCATATCCCAGGACCATACAAACCCGTTACATGAAATGCGCCAAAGCCAAAGCAAGCCACCCCTGCAAGAAATAAATGAATTCCAAAGATCTTGGGCAAATCCAAAGAGGGTTTTCCTGTCCGCTCATCACAGAATATTTCTAGGTCCCAATATACCCAATGCCAGATAGCTGCCAAGAAACACAAGCCAGAAAACACAATATGCGCACCTGCCACACCTTCATAACTCCAAATACCCGGATTCGTTACAGTTCCTCCTGAAATACTCCAACCACCCCACGAATTGGTTATTCCTAAACGAGTCATGAAGGGAATTACGAACATACCTTGTCTCCACATTGGATCCAGAACAGGATCAGAGGGATCAAAAACCGCTAATTCATATAAAGCCATCGAGCCGGCCCAACCAGAAACTAAAGCTGTGTGCATTATATGCACCGAAAGCAATCGACCCGGATCATTCAATACAACAGTATGAACACGATACCAAGGCAAACCCATGGAAATACCCCTTTAGCAAAGAAAAATAGACACGATGTCGCTTTATTTTATCGCATTGGAAAAGACTATCTATATCCTATGTACCTAACCCCTCTAGGGGATTCTGTGTCAGAAAGCGTGAATATTTATTTCATTCCATTAAAAATAAGAAGCCAATTCTGTTCGTAAGAAGAAAGAGAAGCAGATCTATTCTATACTCGATAAGTGCCAATATGCAATGGGTAGCTTGGCCTATTTGGAAAAAACGAAGAATAGATCCCTATCCCTCTTTGTTTATCATTCCAATCACCGATTCCTTTTTCTTTATTCAATCTGTCTTACCTTCCTTATATGTATTATTTCAATCTACGTATTAATAGAATCTATAGTATTCATATAGAATAAGAAAAAAAAAATGAAGACAATAAACTGCGGATTCTTTCTTTCTCTTCCATTCTTACGTTTCCATATTAAAGTGTAGTTTTCTTACTTAAATTTAATAATATTAATCTAATATGCCCATTGGTGTTCCAAAAGTACCTTACCGGATTCCCGGAGATGAAGAAGCGACTTGGGTTGACTTATACAATGTTATGTATCGAGAAAGGACACTTTTTTTAGGTCAAGAGATTCGTTGCGAGGTCACGAATCATATTACAGGTCTCATGGTATATCTCAGTATAGAAGATGGAATTAGCGATATTTTTTTGTTTATAAACTCCCCAGGCGGGTGGCTAATCTCAGGAATGGCGATTTTTGATACGATGCAAACGGTGACACCAGATATATATACAATATGCCTCGGAATGGCTGCGTCCATGGCATCCTTCATTCTGCTTGGAGGCGAACCCACCAAGCGTATAGCATTCCCTCACGCGAGGATTATGCTTCACCAACCTGCTAGTGCTTATTATCGGGCAAGGACACCAGAATTTTTACTAGAAGTGGAAGAGTTACACAAAGTTCGCGAAATGATCACAAGGGTTTATGCCCTAAGAACAGGCAAGCCTTTTTGGGTTGTATCCGAAGACATGGAAAGGGATGTTTTTATGTCAGCAGACGAAGCCAAAGCTTATGGACTTGTCGATATTGTAGGGGATGAAATGATTGACGAGCACTGCGATACTGATCCAGTGTGGTTTCCAGAAATGTTTAAGGATTGGTAGTGGCCGGATTTCTTGTAAATTTATTTCAAACCTAAATTCAGGTTTTCTGCGATTTAATAGAAAATAGAAATACTTCATGATGATCAATCATCAGGTTAAGATCGATCTAAACCAATCTTTTTTTTTTTTCTATATACATACGACATGCCAACGGTTAAACAACTTATTAGAAACGCAAGACAGCCAATACGAAATGCTAGAAAATCGCCCGCGCTTAAGGGATGTCCTCAGCGTCGAGGAACATGTGCTAGGGTGTATGTGCGACTCGTTCAGATCATGAGTTCAAACAAATAAGACAATTTTTGAAGTATCCATGATCGGTACCAATGAATAGGATAGAGCTTCTCTATCCTAGATTTCTATGGTATATGGAATTTCTGGTTTCCTTTGGTGCAAATCCAATCATCTAAATTGGAAATTAAGAAGCAATTCCCCCATTGGTAGAAAATGGTTATCCATTAAGCGGAGGAAATAGTAATAAAAAGAAAAAGGCTTATGCTCCTTTATCTTAAAAGAACGGACTAACAGGGTCAGCTACTTAGCCAACTTTCATAATTAAATGCCGTCACTGTATGGATAACTCTTATTGTGAAAAGAGCTATTTACTCTATAATGGATAGGTAGAGCCAAAGAATGTGAACTATACAAGTTCACAATACCTTTTGATGAAATGAAAGAAAGGGCTCCGGTGTATAGAGAGGGCCTCACCGTTTAAAAGGGAACCATAGAAACGATGGAACCCACTATTTTTTTGAGTATCGTTAGAATTTGTTATTTCTATGCGAAATAACTGAAGAGAATAGAATAAAAAATCGTGGTTGGGAAGGTTACAGTAGCAAAAGCCATTGGAATTAATATTTTATATATCGGAATAATTCGTTTTGTTATTAATGGGAAAAAGGATGGCTAAAAGAAGAGAAATCATTAGTTATTCATTAAGGTTAATTTGATTCAATGACCAGAGTTCCGCGAGGATATATAGCTCGGAGACGACGAACAAAAATGCGTTCATTTGCCTCAAACTTTAGAGGGGCTCATTTAAGACTTAATCGAATGATTACTCAACAAGTAAGAAGAGCTTTTGTTTCCTCTCATCGAGATAGAGGCAGGCAAAAGAGGGATTTTCGTCGTTTGTGGATCACTCGGATAAACGCAGCAACGCGGATATATAAAGTATTTGATAGTTATAGTAAATTAATACACAATCTGTACAAGAAGGAATTGATTCTTAATCGTAAAATGCTTGCACAAGTAGCTGTATCAAATCCAAATAATCTTTACACGATTTCCAATAAAATAAAGATCCTCAATTAAATGGATAAAAAAGTAATATACAGGAATAATTAAAACCGAATTCCCGGAGAGGGAACTCCGGGAAGATACAATAAATTAAGATTAAGTGGTAGGAATCAACGAGCATGTTGCAATAAATAAAAAAACTATTTATTCTTCCCCATTTTTCTTTCTTATAACAAACACAAGAATCAAAACTGGATTACTTTCTTTATATAGGTCTGGCCCTTTCGAATAAAACATCAACAATCGGAACTTAAGTTCCGATTGTTGTTTCTTAAATTCTGGTTGGAGTTTCTTAAGTTTCGATTGGAATTGAACTTTTGCGTTAATTGAGGAATATGTCTATTCTTTCTGGGTCTAGGACCAGTAATTATTGAAATTGACTGGGCTTGAAATTGCTTCTCATTCTCATAGTTACGAAATGGTAAGAAAGATAAAATACGAGCCTGTTTTATAGCAAGAGTAATTAATCGTTGTTGTTTCAAGGTTAATCTATTTATTCGTCTCGATAATATTTTTCCTTGTTCACTAATAAATCGATTAATTAAACTCATGTTTCTATAATCAATTCGATCCCCCGGGCCAATCCGAGGACGCCTACGAAAAGGTTGTTTGGATTTACGAAAAGTTTGCTTGGATTTACGAAAAGTTTGCTTGGATTTATGAAAAGTTTGCTTGGATTTATGAAAAGTTTGCTTAGATTTATGAAAAGGTTGTTTAGATGTATACATGATTTATTCTTTATTTTAAAATTTGAAAAAAAAAAATGGATTTCTTTATTTTATTAATTTTGGATCCAGAAGAAGTAGTCTTTCTTTGGTCCATATATTATTTGATTCATATTATTATTTGATTCATATATAGTATATGAATACCCTCCATACATATGAAATAATATCTACCTGAAATCAAATGAATTGATTTGTATTTTGTATTCTATCTATGTTCTATATATTAAATCTGTTCTTTGGAAAGATCGAACACACGATGCTCCTATTTTTTTATTTCGTCATGAGTCGTATGCTTGCGACAATAACGACAAAATTTTTTTAATTCTAATTGTCCGGGTGTATTGTGGCGATTCTTTTGAGTACTATATCTAGAAATCCCCGTCGATTCCTCATTGGCACCTTTTCGAACACAACTGATACATTCCAAAATAACTCTGATTCTAACACCTTTCCCCTTGGCCATGAACCTCCTTTCTTTTTTGGATTGACTTAACTTAATTCTTCTACTTATTCTGTTATTCTTCTATTTGGAATCCCAAGAAGAAGAATAAAATCCATTCGAATAAAAAATTTTTAAAATTCTTAAATTAAGTAATAAAAAATAGAGAAATAATTAAAGAATACAATCCTTGTCGAATTAGCAAGGATTTTGCTTCGAAATCCTTTCATTTAAGTAGCCAGCCCAGCCTCTTTCTATGCTCTGATTTCTGAGGCCTGACTTAGCTTGGATACCGCTTTTGATTGAATTTCTGTTTTCCAAAATGGGATTTGCCGAATTTTTCATGACTCTGAGGTTCAACCCAATCCATCTTTTCTTTCTTTTTCCTTCCTATACTAAAAAAAAAAGGATTGAATGAAAAAGGGAAAATTTGCGTCATGTCACGAAGAATTCCTCGCATAGCAATAACTAGAATTAAAAAAAAGGGAATGACAAAGCATCTGGGAATAAACGATTAATTTCTATCAATAAACCTGCTAAAGCCCCAAACCATAGAGTACTTAGCACGGGCGCTACAGAGAGATATGTTTTTATATCCCGCATTGAAAATCCTCCTTCCTTATTGGAATACATATATGATCAGATACTCTTGCCCAAGATCATTTGTATTTCTTTTGTTTAGGCGAAATTCCTAACTAAAAAAACAAAATCAATATTCTATATATAGAATGAACGAATGAACGGTATAGACGAGATTTTCCTACCCCTAAAAAAGAAAAAGATGACCCCTTCTTCCTATACATTACCAAGGAATAGTAATCTTTCTTTTATAGGTGAAATTAGATAGGATTTTAGATGTATACCATTCCTTGATTATATGAGACCAAAAAGAAGAAATGACAAGAAGGTTCTATATAGATAGAGAAAGAGAAGAAAATTACGATGTGGAAAACAAGACAGGAATTGTGTACAATGCCATTATACAACAATTTGGAAAAGGGATGTAGCGCAGCTTGGTAGCGCGTTTGTTTTGGGTACAAAATGTCACAGGTTCAAATCCTGTCATCCCTACCTATTACTTCTTTCTTCTTTATGGGCAGTAGCGAGGAGATCAATTAAAGTGGGTATAACTTGAATTTGTGGATACTATACGTACGTGAGACACGTTAGGAGTAGAAAAGGGTTTTCTTTTTGAATGAAAGCGCTCTTAGTTCAGTTCGGTAGAACGCGGGTCTCCAAAACCCGATGTCGTAGGTTCAAATCCTACAGAGCGTGATTCCATCTATCTTATGTCGAAGCAGAGTAAAATAACTTAACAAAACAAAGTTGAATTGCAACTCCAATTTGACCTCCTCTCTGGTCTGGAGGAGGTCAATCAAAAAAGAAATATTACTCAATCAAAGATCCAACTGATCCCCACGTCTGTATTGCAAATACGCAGTCACGAATAATCCCGCTAAAGTAATAGGAATTAGGCCTAAGACGATTCCAAATAGAAAAACTTCAATCATTTCGATTTGTTCGAGGGGATAAAAAAAAAGAGGTACGATCTATCCCTAAATAGTAGTCTAAATTATCCACGAATCTCAATGACCAAGAAAAGAATTGATAATTAGTGTGGAAAAGAGTCGTAGAATACCAGGAATCCAAAAGAAAGATTTTTATTTTCTGACTTATTCATTCAATTCATTTCAAATAAGACGTATCTTGTTCAAGCCAATAAATAGAGCTGGGGTTATAGTTAAAGCAGCCAGTAGAAAACCGAAATAACTAGTTATAGTAAGCATGAAAGGGTTAAATTCCATTTATTTTTTTACTACACTACATATGTTGGTAAAGCACTTACCTAAGTTATGGAAAATTCATAATTCATCGGTTATTTTAGATAATACTAAAAAACAAGATAGAGTGAGATACAGAAGTGTAAAAGAAAATCGATTCATCAGATGGGACATGAGTCTCTAATTCCGAATCAAGAGATTTGTTGTGGAATCTGTCAATTCTTTAAAGTAATAATATTAAGAACTAGATCATCTAACCCCATTGAAAAATGAAATTGGATTTTTGGGAGAATTTGGGAATATAAGATAAATAAAGAATTGAAACAGTCAAATATTCCCCTATTCCTTCTTATTTTAACTGATTGTATTCCATATGGAATAAGAGGAGAAGAAAAGCATTCCACGACCCCCCGAGCAAGGGGCCCCTTAAAAAAAGGAAAGCTCTTCCTTGAATTTACTTTATTTTTATTCCTTTTTCGAACCCCAACCAAAGTTGATTCGAAGACGAGTCACTTCAATTATCCTTTTAAGTTCTATCTTCTGTCTTTCCCTATTTCATCTCGTAAAGTTCCACGCTTGCAGTTTAGTCAAGAAAGTTAGACCTAATCCAACAAACAAGGCAAGGATTGATTACGAATCTTGATTCTTCAAAGAATGTTTTCTTTCTCTCATAACAGATTATCCACTATTCGATTTTCTATTTATTAGATATTATATTATGCTAACCAATTAAATTCCTTAAAGGGAAAGGTTGGATTCGAAGAAAACTTTTAACTAAAAAGGGATAGATTTCGCATATACTTGTCCTTATATTGTGTCAGTATGAGAATATCTTTCCTAAATTATTTATCCAAACCTATTGATCATTAACTTAGATTTTCCCAAGATCTTGGCCGCTATTCCGAATTATTCTACTAATCCGAAGCCAATGAAAATAAGCAGGACCCCCAAAAATTGGGGGTTT